TCTTTATCTCTTCACCTTTCATTATGCGAGATAGAATAAACATTTATTATGTTATATCATCAGGGTAATGATCCACCAACCTGCTGCCGCTTTTTATGAGGCACAGACGGGAGAATTTCTCTTGGAAGCGGAAGAACTACTGAAGCTGCGCGAAACCCTCACAAGGGTTTATGCACAAAGGACAGGCAAACCCTTATGGGTTGTATCCGAAGACATGGAAAGAGATGTTTTTATGTCAGCAATAGAAGCCCAAGCTCATGGAATTGTTGATCTTGTAGCGACTGAATAAAAAAGAAAAAATAACAAGGATTTCACACGAATTCGTTATTTGAGATTTTATCTTCTTACCGGATTTAATATTCTATTATTTAATATTCTATTAATTAATCTCATTAATCTATTAATATAGAAATAAAATAATTCATAAGCATCCGGTTAAGATCGATCTAAACCAGCCCATTATGTATATGATTCAACATGCCAACTATTAAACAACTTATTAGAAACACAAGACAGCCAATCAGAAATGTCACGAAATCCCCCGCTCTTGGGGGATGTCCTCAACGACGAGGAACATGTACTAGGGTGTATGTGCGACTCGTTCAGATCATGGGCTAGGACAAAAGAAAGAAAACAATTGATCCAGTATCAACGATCAGTACCAGTGAATAGGATAGAATGGAAGAACTCCAGTCAATATCTAAAAATAAAAAAGATCTATCCTTCTATTATGGTATCAAATGTATGGTTTCCGTTGGTGCAAATCCAATCACCTCAATTTAAAAATTTAAAATTTAAGATGACAAAGAATTCTCCATTGATAGCAAATGGTATCCATTAAGCAGGGGAAATCCTATTTTAAAAAGCAGAAAAATTCTGCCTTACTCTTGCAAGAACGGACTAACAGGGTCAGCTACCCAGCTAATCTTCATAATTAAATACCGTTACTGTATAAGTGGATCTCGTTGTGAAAGACCTAGTACTGGATAATTATGGGTAGAGCCAAAGAGTTTGAACTGTACAAGTTAACAATAACATTGATTAAATGAAAGAAAGAAGGGCTCCGGTGTATAGAGAAGACCTCACCGTTTAAGAAGTAACCATAGAAACGATGGAACCCACTATATCCATTTATATTTATTACTTTTTTATTTACTATGTGTTTTTAATACCTAGTATCAATACAATTTTTTTTATAGGTGAAATGCCTAGAAAAAAAGAAAAAATCGTGGTCGGGAAGGTTATAATAGCAAAAGCCATTGGAATTTTTATTTTATACATTGGAAGAATCCGTTTTGTTATTAATAGACTAGGACACGGGAAGAGAATAACTGAAAGAAAGGAAATCGATTAGTTATTCATCAAAGTTTCATTTATTCAATGACCAGAATTAAACGAGGGTATATAGCTCGAAGACGTAGAACAAAAATCCGTTTATTTGCATCAACCTTTCGAGGGGCTCATTCAAGACTTACTCGTACTATTACTCAACAGAAAATAAGAGCCTTGGTTTCGGCTCATCGGGATAGAGGTAGACAAAAGAGAGATTTTCGTCGTTTGTGGATCACTCGGATAAATGCAGTAATTCGCGAGAATAAAGTATACTTTAGTTATAGCAAATTAATACACAATCTGTACAAGAGACAGTTGCTTCTTAATCGTAAAATACTTGCACAAATAGCTATATTAAATAAGAGTTGTCTTTATATGATTTCCAATGAGATCATAAAATAAAGAGATTGGAAGGAATCCGTTGGAATAGTTTAAATGGAGTTCCCTGGAGAATGAACTCTGGGAAGGTAGAGTAGAAATTAGTATGATAAAATATGATAAAGTCATCAAAATGAAGAAACACGTTCAATAAAAAATATTTATTCTTCTCCAATTTTTTTTTTTTTCTTACGAGTTGACTCGCTTCTTTCAAATTGTTTCTCATTATTAAGAAAAGGTAACAGAGATAAAATACGAGCTTGTTTTATAGCAATAGTAATTAATCGTTGTTGTTTTAAGGTCAACCTATTTACCCGTCTAGATAATATTTTTCCTTGTTCGCTAATAAATCGACTAATTAAACTCATGTTTCTATAATCAATTCGATCCCCCGATTGGATCGGAGGCAAACGCCTACGAAAAGATCGCTTGGATTTAAGAAGGATTCGCTTGGATTTATCCATGGTTTGTTTATTCCTTATCCTGAAAATCCCAATCCTATTTCGATCGGATCAAACATGATGTAGAATTAAGAAATAGGATTGGGTTTGTTTATATTTAAATAAATATATGTTATATATAATATGTAATTTTTCATCTTCCTTGGAAGACTGACACACGAGCGGTCGGTTCGATCTATTTCTTTATCTCCCCATGAATCGTATGTTTGTAACAACAGGGACAGAATTTTCTCAATTCCAATCGACCAGGCGTATTGTGTCGATTCTTTTGAGTAATATATCTGGAAATGCCCCTTGATTCCTTATTAACACGATTTCGAAGACAACTGGTACATTCCAAAATAACTGTTACTCGGACATCTTTACCCTTGGCCATGAACCTCCTTTGGTTTATGATTCACTCAATTCTTTAATTTTCCGATCCGAAGCAAGGAAGAATAAAGGACAAAAAAAAAAAAAAATAGAAGCAGGTAACTCGAAATCAAATTATAAAAGAAAGATTTCGTTGCAATCAATATAGTAATAATAAGTAATATAATGATTTCTAACTATATTTATAATTAAGAATTGCCGTACAGTATTTTCAGTTAAGTATCTTGTATGATATTGTTGCCCCAACCATCACATTTTCATTTCCACTCTATTATTAATATTAATTTAATTTGAGCCTGGGCCCGAGTTCATAGTTTCACTGAGGGCGAAACCGCTTTTTCTTTGTTTTTTTTTTTAGAATAACTTATTCTAAAAAAAAAACAAAGAAAAAAAGAAGGCAAGGGTAGGGATTAGTTACAGAGATTTGATTGTATCTCTAATCTTCTTCCCCCTTCTCATATCAATAACTAAAATGAAAAAAAGGGGAATATCAACGCATCCGGAAAAAAACGATTGATCTCTATCAATAAACCTGCCAAAGACCCGAACCATAAAGCGCTTACTACCGGTGCCACGGAGAGATATGTTTTTAGATCTCGCATTTTAAAAACTCCTCTTTCTTTATTCGTTATTGTAATTTTATTGTAATTTGTAATACATAATGGTAATACATATATGACCAGATGTGTATATGTAGTTAATGACTGACCGCCTGTATTTGTACGCGGAGTCCCTAATTAAAATTAAAATGTACAAAATAGATATTTCTACCTGAAATTACTAAAAAATATTAATTTTTTATGGTAGGTTTCATATTTATTTCATACTTTATATAATATAAGTCTTTTAATATATTATATGTTTGTTATATGATATATGAGACCAAAAAGAAGAAATGAAAAGAGAATTTTTGTATATCAATGGAGGAAGTAAAGATGTGGAAAACAAGACAGGGATTCTCTACAATGACACTGTAGACCAATTGAAAGGGATGTAGCGCAGCTTGGTAGCGCGTTTGTTTTGGGTACAAAATGTCACGGGTTCAAATCCTGTCATCCCTACCTATTACTTATCTTATGAGCAGTAACGAGGGATCAATTGAGATAAATTGGACATACATAATAAATCTTTAATTTTATGATATATATGCAAGATGAATTGGGGTCACAAAATCTTTATTGTGATAATGATAATAAGGCGCTCTTAGTTCAGTTCGGTAGAACGTGGGTCTCCAAAACCCGATGTCGTAGGTTCAAATCCTACAGAGCGTGATTCTGTGTTCTTGTTAATCGCGTTAGGTCGAAAATTACACTTAAATAATTGAACAGCAATCTAAATTTGACCTCCCGCGGATTAAAGGAAGTAGGAGGTCAATCAAAAAAGAGATGTTAATTAATCAAAGGTCCAACTGATCACCACGTCTGTATTGTAAATATGCAGTTACGAATAATCCGGCCAAAGTAATAGGAATTAGACCTAAGACGATTCCAAATAGAAAAACTTCAATCATTTCAATTTGTTTGAAAGGGGAAAGGGGAGGTAATATTTATCCTTAAATATTAATCTGTATTGACTATAAATCTCAATGACCAAGAATTGGAAATTGATACGTTAAGTAACTGTAGAAGATATGAACTGCCATAGAAAGATTTTTTTTATGAATTGTTCATGTTCATTTAATTAATTTCAAATAAGTCGTATCTTGCTCAGACCGATAAATAGAGCTGAGGTGATAGTCAAAGCTGCTAGTAGAAAACCAAAATAACTAGTTATAATAGGCATGAAAAGGCTAAATGAAATATGTTCTTTTTATACATATGTTTATAAAGCACTTCCCTAAGTTTCAATTTTTGAAAGATACGAGGATAAGCAAAAATACCAACCAATTGAAAGAATAAATTCAATTGAAAATGTTTGATTCATCTATTATTATAGACGATACTAACAAAAATAGAGTAACATAAGTAAGAAATCGATTCATCATTTGTGACATTTACCCATGTCGCACTTTTGAATCAACAGATTCATCGGTCAACTCTGGAGTTGACTAAACTAATATATGCATATAACTAATACATGTATATATATAGAATATTTAAATTAAAATTATAAATAAAGTAATAATAAGAACTTTTTTTTATAACTTTATTCACAAAATTAAACTTTCTTTGAATCACTAATCACTGTGGAATAAAATTGGAAAATCATTTTGATCGTTTTTTATTGTATCGAAATATCGAAAACATTTTTTTTTTTTTTTTTTTTCGAACTACAAGTGCCCTTGTAATGCACTTTATTTTTTTACTTTAAAGTGAACTCAGTAGTAGTTCATTCACATAATCTTGCGATTGAAAAGAAAAAAAGTATCGCATGATAAGATAAATCGAAACTAGGTTTTACATTTTTTCTTTCCATATTAGAAAGCCCACCCTTGTAATTAGGTCAAGAAGGACCCCC